AATAAAGTGCCTGAAAAAGGATTATCTTGATAGGATAAATAATACACAATTATGTGTCTTTATTAGCCCCCTCCCGCGCCATCTTTAAAATGTAATTACCGCTATATAACAAAAAAAGCGCACTACATTTGATAGAATTAAACTAACCCCTCAAGCATCAAAAGCTTATATACCTCATATACTAAAATGTACTATTTAAAAAGTAAAAAAAGGTAAGCTAAATAAGCTACTGGGTTCATACCCCACTTATGAAGGTTGCCCCCTTTCCTTTTTAATTTTTAATAATTTAACAAACTTTATATTTTTCATAATATTGTTATTAGGAAGAGTTATTTCAGTTTCATCCAATTCCTGATTAGGAGCGTGAATAGGTCTTGAAATTAATTTATTAGCTTTTATCCCTCTATTAATTAATTTAAAATACCTAACGTCAACTGAAGCGTCCCTAAAATACTTTATTGTACAAGCTTTAGCTTCAACAACCTTACTTTTTGTTGTTTTGATATTAACCTTCAATCAAAGTTTTTTTCCTCAATTTAATTTACAATTAAATATCATTTTAGATTCCGCCCTTTTAATAAAAATAGGAGCTGCCCCTTTCCATTCATGGTTCCCCGAAGTTATAGAGGGACTATCCTGGTGAATAAGATTTATCTTAATAACTTGACAAAAAATTGCACCCATAATATTAATTTCATATTGTTTTTTCTATAAATTTATTACCATTGTAATTATTTTAAGAATCCTAATTGGATCAATTGGAGGATTCAATCAAACAAATTTACGAAGATTAATAGCATATTCATCAATCAATCACCTAGGATGAATATTAAGTAGATTAATTATTTCTCTAAGATACTGATTTATCTACTTTATATTTTATGCTATTTTATCACTATCAATCATTTTTATATTAAACTCTTTAAATATCTTCTACTTCAATCAAATTTTTTTTATAATAGGTAACAACCCAATTATAAAATTTTCCCTTTTTTGCAATTTATTATCCCTCGGTGGATTACCACCTTTCACGGGGTTCATACCCAAATGAATTATTATTCAAGCACTTAGTGAAACAAATTTATTTATTATCGTAACTATAGTTACAATAACATTAATCACATTATATTTTTATATCCGACTAACTTACTCCGCTTTTATAATTAATTCAATTCAACTTTTATGGAACAAACCATGAATTTATAAAATAACAAAAACTATAATATTATTAAATTTTTTCTCTCTATTTGGGTTAATGTCCATCTTTATTATCTACCCTATTATTTAAGTTTTGAGGTTAATATTTACCCACCTTTAAATTTGCAATTTAAAATCATTATATTGAATACAAAACCTTTTTAAGGTTTTAAGTTAATTAAACTAATAGCCTTCAAAGCTGCAAATATAGAAAATTCTTTAAACCTTAATTGGTAAAAGAGATATTACATCCCATAAGTAAATTTACAGTTTACTACCTTTAATCAGCCATTTTACCAAACGCAAAAATGATTATTCTCAACTAATCACAAAGATATTGGAACTCTATATTTTTTATTTGGAATCTGAGCAGGGCTTGTAGGTACAAGTTTAAGCTTATTAATTCGAGCAGAATTAGGTCAGCCAGGATCATTAATTGGTGATGATCAAATTTATAACGTAATTGTTACAGCACATGCATTTGTTATAATTTTTTTTATAGTAATGCCTATTGTTATTGGAGGATTTGGAAATTGATTAGTACCTTTAATGCTTGCCGCACCCGATATAGCCTTCCCACGAATAAATAACATAAGTTTTTGATTATTACCTCCCTCATTAACTTTACTACTAGCATCCTCTATCGTCGAAAGAGGGGCAGGAACAGGATGAACAGTCTACCCCCCATTATCAGCAGGAATTGCTCATGCAGGAGCATCAGTAGACCTAGCCATCTTCAGATTACACCTAGCAGGTGTTTCGTCCATCTTGGGGGCCGTAAATTTTATTACCACAGTTATTAATATACGTCTGTCGTATATAACATTAGACCGTATACCATTATTCGTTTGATCTGTTGTTATTACAGCAATTCTATTATTACTTTCATTACCTGTTTTAGCAGGAGCAATTACAATACTACTAACAGACCGAAATCTGAATACATCTTTTTTTGACCCAGCGGGGGGAGGAGACCCAATTTTATACCAACACTTATTTTGATTTTTTGGTCATCCAGAAGTTTATATCTTAATCCTCCCCGGATTCGGGATAATTAGACATATTATTGCCCAAGAAAGAGGTAAAAAAGAAACCTTTGGGGCCCTAGGGATAATTTATGCTATATTAGCTATTGGACTCCTGGGATTTGTAGTTTGAGCTCATCATATATTTACAGTAGGCATAGATGTCGACACACGTGCATATTTTACGTCAGCAACTATAATTATTGCAGTTCCCACCGGAATTAAAGTATTTAGTTGGTTAGCTACACTGCACGGATCGCAATTCACTTACTCGCCCGCTTTATTATGAGCCCTAGGATTTGTATTTTTATTTACAGTAGGAGGATTAACAGGTGTTATTTTAGCCAACTCATCGATTGATATTATTCTACATGACACATACTACGTAGTGGCTCATTTCCATTATGTTCTATCTATAGGAGCCGTATTCGCTATTATAGCAGGATTCGTTCACTGATATCCTCTATTTACCGGACTAACTATAAATAATTTATGACTCAAAATTCAATTTATCGGTATATTTGTAGGGGTTAATTTAACTTTTTTCCCCCAACACTTTTTAGGGCTAAGTGGTATACCACGACGTTATTCAGATTACCCAGATGCATACACTTCCTGAAATATTATTTCCTCAATAGGCTCTCTTATCTCCTTTGTCGCTGTTTTATTTTTTTTCTTTATTATATGAGAAAGTATATTTCTAAATCGAATTATTCTATTCTCAGCTCAATTACCCTCATCTATTGAATGGTTACAAAAATATCCTCCGGCTGAACACAGATACTCAGAACTTCCTATTTTAACTAAATTCTAATATGGCAGAATAGTGCAATAATTTTAAGCATTATATATAAAGAATCTTCTTTTATTAGAAAATGGCAACATGATCCAACTTATCTCTTCAAAACAGAACATCACCTCTGATAGAACAATTAATCTTCTTTCATGACCATACTCTCTTAATTCTAATAATAATTACTATTTTAGTCGCCTATCTATTATCAACATTATTTTTTAATAAATTTATTAATCGATTTTTACTAGAAGGGCAAACCATTGAAATCATCTGAACAATTTTACCCGCCGTTACCTTAATCTTCATTGCACTTCCATCCCTGCGCCTTCTTTACTTATTAGACGAAGTAGATAATCCGTCTATCACATTAAAAGCAATTGGGCATCAATGATACTGAAGTTATGAGTACTCAGATTTTTTAAATGTAGAATTTGATTCTTACATAACTCCAACAAATGATTTACCAGTTAACGGATTCCGATTATTAGACGTAGATAACCGAACAACACTCCCGGCTAATACACAAGTACGTATATTAATTACAGCAGCTGATGTTCTACACTCATGAACAGTACCAGCTATAGGAGTTAAAATTGACGCAACCCCAGGACGCCTTAATCAAACAAATTTTTTCATTAACCGTCCCGGATTATTTTTCGGGCAATGTTCGGAAATTTGTGGGGCAAATCACAGATTTATACCTATTGTTATTGAAAGTACTACAATAAAAATATTTATTAATTGAGTTAAAATAAATTCATCATTAGATGGCTGAAAGCAAGTATTGGTCTCTTAAACCACATTATAGTAAATTAGCAATTACTTCTAATGGAAAAAGTTAGTTAAAAAATAACATTAACATGTCAAGTTAAAATTATTAGTAACTTAATACTTTTTGATCCCACAAATAAGTCCTCTAAGATGATGAATACTATTCATATACTTTATCATACTAATATTAATATTTTCAATCATAAATTATTATATTTTTTTTTATAGTACAACAAAAAAAGACTCAATTAAATTAAAAATCAAATCAATAAACTGAAAATGATAACTAATTTATTCTCAATATTTGACCCCTCGACTAATATAATAAATTTTTCATTAAATTGACTAAGTACAATTTTAGGAATATTAATTATTCCCAATATATATTGATTAATCCCCTCACGATTTAATATTTTATGATTTAATATTTTAAATACTCTTCATAAAGAGTTTAAAACTCTTATTGGTAATTCTTCCTCATATGGTAGAACATTTATTTTCGTATCTTTATTCTCTTTTATTATATTTAACAATTTTATGGGATTATTCCCCTACATTTTTACAAGAACTAGACATTTAGTAATAACCTTGGCTCTAGCTTTACCTTTATGATTCAGATTTATCTTATATGGATGAATCAACCACACAACACATATATTCGCCCACTTAGTGCCCCAAGGAACTCCACCCGTATTAATACCTTTTATAGTTTGTATCGAAACAATTAGTAATTTAATCCGACCAGGAACTTTAGCTGTTCGATTAGCTGCAAATATAATTGCTGGTCATTTACTATTAACTCTACTAGGGAGAACTGGACCGTCTATAAATATAATAATAATTAATTTATTATTAATTACTCAATTAGCTCTATTAACCCTAGAAACAGCCGTCGCAATTATCCAATCTTATGTATTTGCAGTTCTCAGAACACTTTATTCAAGAGAAGTAATTTAATTTAAATTTAATGACAACACATAATAATCATCCCTATCATTTAGTTGATTTCAGCCCCTGGCCATTAACAGGAGCCCTAGCAGCATTAACTACAACAGCGGGACTTGTAAAATGATTTCACCAATATGATATATCTTTATTAATATTAGGTAATATAATTACAATTTTAACAATAATTCAATGATGACGAGATGTTGTTCGAGAAAGAACTTTACAAGGTCTCCACACCTCAAATGTTATTGGAGGGTTACGATGAGGAATAATCTTATTTATTGTGTCAGAAGTATTCTTTTTTATTAGTTTTTTCTGAGCTTTTTTCCACAGAAGTTTATCACCAACAGTTGAATTAGGATTATCTTGACCTCCAGCAGGAGTAACACCATTTAACCCTCTTGAAATTCCCCTCTTAAACACAGTAATTCTGTTATCATCGGGTGTTACAATTACCTGAGCTCATCATAGATTAATAAGTAATAATTATACACAAACAGCCCAAGGATTACTATTCACGGTATTACTAGGTGTTTATTTTACAATACTTCAAGCATATGAATATATTGAAGCACCTTTCACAATCGCTGACTCAGTTTACGGAGCTACTTTTTTTGTGGCCACTGGGTTCCACGGATTACATGTCTTAATCGGAACCTCATTCTTAATAATTTGTTTAGCTCGACATATTAATTTCCACTTCTCATCAAATCATCATTTTGGATTTGAAGCAGCAGCTTGATATTGACATTTCGTTGATGTCGTCTGATTATTTTTATATATCTCAATCTATTGATGGGGGGGATAAATTAATTTATATAGTATATCAGTATATTTGACTTCCAATCAAAAGGACTAAATTATTTTAGTATAAATAATATTAATTATATTAACAATAGCCACTATCCTATTAATAATTAGTTTTATTGTAATAATTTTAGCATCCATTTTATCAAAAAAATCTTTTTATGACCGAGAAAAAAATTCACCCTTTGAGTGTGGATTTGACCCAAAATGTTCGGCCCGAATACCGTTCTCGCTACATTTCTTTTTGATCGCTATTATTTTTCTAATTTTTGATGTAGAAATCGCTCTCCTTCTACCTATCATAATTATTATAAAAATATCAAACTTATCCGCATGAATATTAACATCAACATTTTTTATTTTTATTCTTCTAATAGGACTTTATCATGAATGAAACCAGGGAGCCTTGGAATGAACTAAATAATGTAGGATAATAGTTAATTATAACATTTGAATTGCACTCAAAAAGTATTGGAAAGACAATTTATCTTAAAAATTTGTAGCGAGCCGCAATTAGTTTCGACCTAATTTATGGTGGAATTATAGCCACCCAAATTTAAAAAAAATTAACCGAAGCCAAAAAGAGGCATATCACTGTTAATGATATAAATGAATTTATACTCCGGTTAAAAAAATATGGTGATCAAGAAAAAGCTGCTAACTTTTTTCTTTAGTGGTTTAATTCCATTAATATTTTTTATTTATATAGTTTAATTTAAAACATTACATTTTCATTGTAAAAATAGAATTATTATTTTTATAAATATCTTTWTTATTTWWAWRWAWAKYTWYTWTATTTAAAAGTAAAGTTACTACCTCAACATCTTCAATGTTATGCTCTTTAATTTTAAGCTATTTAAATAATATATTATAAATATAAATATTAAACCAATTCAAGAAATAAATATAACTAAATAAATTTTAAAATTATTAAACTGTAAAAGAGTATTAATTTTAGTAAATTCACTTAAATATTTATAAATAGACTGTGCACCAAAATATTCATTTCAACCCTGATCAACAGTTTTAATAAAAGTATAACCCAACTTTAAAGAAACGCGGTTCATTAATGAGGTAGAAATAACTGGTATAAATCATATCCCACCTAAAAAATTACTTAAACTATAATTTTTTATAACACTTAAATTTCAACTAATCTTAAATCGAAAAATCTCATAACCTAATAAACCACCTAACAAACTTACAATTAAAGTTATGTATTTCATAAGAAAAGATAAACAAATTATTTCAGGAGTAGGGATAATTAATCATCTTAATATTCTACCCCCTATAATAGCTAAAAATAATAAACCTAATATACCCTTTAACATAATTCAGTAATTATCATTAATTGATCTAATACTAAAAAAATTAAATACACCCGTCAATCTATAATATGCTAAACGGAAAGAATAACAAACAGTTAACCCTGTAGACAAAAAATAAAGTAAATAAATTAAATAATTAATCCCCCCCATAGAAACAATTTCCAAAATTAAATCCTTAGAATAAAACCCAGCTAAAAATGGTATACCACATAATGCCAAATTAGATACATTAAAACAAGTACAAGTTAAAGGTAACATATTAATTAATCCCCCCATAAATCGAATATCTTGAGTATTATTAACTCTATGAATTACTGAACCTGCACACATAAATAACAAAGCCTTAAATAAAGCATGAGTTAATAAATGAAAAAAAGCTAAATAAGAATAACCTAAAGATAAAATACTCATTATTAAACCCAATTGACTTAATGTTGATAAAGCAATAATTTTTTTTAAATCAAACTCATAATTAGCCCCCAACCCAGCCATAAATATTGTCAAAACAGAAAATAATAACAACAATTTTCTTAAATAAGTATCTACAAAAAGAATATTAAACCGAATTAATAAATAAACACCGGCCGTTACCAAAGTTGAAGAATGTACTAAAGCAGAAACCGGGGTAGGAGCTGCTATAGCCGCAGGTAATCAAGATGAAAAAGGAATCTGAGCTCTCTTAGTTATAGCCGCTAAAACAACTAATCAAGAAATAATAACTATTTGGTAATCACCCCTCATAACCTCTAAGTAATAAATATAATTTCAACTACCATAATTTAATATTCAAGCAATAGACAATAATAAAGCAACATCACCTACTCGATTAGTTAAAGCAGTAATTATCCCAGCATTGTAAGACTTAACATTTTGATAATAAATTACTAAACAATAGGATACTAATCCTAACCCGTCTCAGCCCAACAAAATACTAATTAAATTAGGTGAAATAATTAAAAATATTATAGATAAAACAAATATCAAAACTAAAATAATAAAACGAAATAAATTTTCATCCCCACTTATATAATCATCTCTGTAATAAATTACTATTGAAGAAATAAATAATACAAAACTTATAAAAATTAATGATATTCAATCCAATAAAACAGTTATAACAATTAATGAAGTATTCAAACTTAAAATTTCCCACTCAATAAAAATTACTAAATCATTAATAATAAAATATAAACCTCTAATAAAATTTAATAAAGAAAATAATAAAAGAAACATAAAAGAAATAAAACAAATTGATAGCCCAATTATTTAAAATGAAAATATCACATCTTTGACACCACAAGTCAATATTTTAATTAAACTATTTAAATACAATCAAAGTATACAATACTCCCCCCTCAAAATTAATAAATTTAAAGGAATTCAATGTAACATTAATAAAGTAAATTCACGAATTCTACCATTAAAACATCTATATATCCCAGAATAAATTTCACCATGCTGGCTGTAAGAATACAGATATAAAGAATAAGCCGCGCCAAAAAAAGATAACAAAGCAATAAAAAATATAGTAAATCAAGATCAACCTACAATACTATTTAATAAACTAATTTCACCTAACAAATTTAAAGATGGGGGGGCTGCCATATTAGAAGATCTAAGCAAAAATCATCATAAACATATTCTAGGTATAAAATTTATTATACCTTTATTAATTAATAAACTACGACTACCTCTACGCTCATAACTAATATTCGCCAAACAGAATAATCCTGATGAACATAAACCATGACCAATTATCAAAGTATAAGAACCTCTATATCCCCAATAAGTTATAGTTATAACCCCCACGATTACTAATCTTATATGTGAAACAGAAGAATACGCAATCAAAGACTTTAAATCCACCTGACGYATACAAATTAAACTAACAATAACCCCCCCAATTAAAGAAATAATAACTCAAATAAAATTTAAATTAACCCCCAAAGAAACAACTAATTTTAAAACACGAACCATTCCATAACCACCTAACTTCAATAAAATACCAGCTAAAATCATTGAACCAGAAATAGGAGCCTCAACATGAGCCTTAGGTAATCACAAATGAACCAAAAACATAGGTATTTTTACTAAAAAAGCAAATAAAATAATTAAGTAAAACAAATAATTTACAATAAAATCTTCACTAAATATAAAATACATCAAACTTATATTTTTGTTATATAAATAAAAAATACCCGATAACATTGGTAATGAAGCAAATAAAGTATAAAAAAGTAAATAAATACCAGCCTGAAGACGCTCAGGCTGGTATCCCCAACCCACAATTAAAAATAAAGTAGGAATTAAACTAGATTCAAAAAATAAATAAAAATAAAACAAATTTAATGAAGAAAATGTTAAAAACAATATCAATAATAAAAAAAAAATATTTAAAATAAAAAAATTATAATTATAACCAAAACGATAAATTGATTCACTAGCGGTTAATATTAAAACACAAATTCAAAAAGTTAATATAATTAAACCAAAAGAAATTAAATCAATACCCATAAAATATCTTAAATAACAAAAAAGACCTGTAGGCTGAATATACATTATAAAAATTAATCTTAAAATAAATAATATACACTGAACCGATCAATATGAATTTATTATAAAACTTAAAGGAATCAAAAATAAAATAGTCAACATCATTCTTAACATTAACTTAAAATATTCAAAGACTGAAAATAATCATTACCATGAGTACGAACTATACTTACCAAAATTGATAAGCCCAAAGAACCCTCACAAACTCTAAATGTTAAAAAAATTATAGAAAAAAAAAATTCAAAATTAAAATATATTAATCTCATAATTAATAAAAAAAATAAACTCAAAACAATAAATTCCAATCTCAAAAGTATACTCAATAAGTGTTTACGTTTTAAAACATATGATAAACAACCACAGATATATATCAAAACAACAATTAATAAATTTAATTCAATCATTAGTTTTAATAGTTTAAATAAAACATTGGTCTTGTATACCAAAATTAAGTTTTCAACTTTTAAAATTTCAGAGAAAAGATAAACTCCTATCAACAATCTCCAAAATTGCTATTTTTATTAAACTATTCTCTGTATCAACTTATTATTAACCACTCTAAACGTTATTATATCCTTAAATTTTACTCAAATTAAACACCCCCTAGCGATAGGATTAACTTTACTTGTTCAAACAATTATTGTTAGATTAACCTGTGGTTTATACACATATTCATATTGATTTGCATACATTTTATTTTTAATTATGCTAGGTGGGATATTAGTACTGTTTATCTACGTAACAAGTTTAGCCTCCAATGAATTATTTTCATTCTCAATTTTAAACTTTACATTATCTATTTTACTCTTAGGAATTACACTAGTAATTATTTTATTTATAGATAAAACAATTTTATTATTAAACAATATTGAAATAATAAAATTTAATATAAATAATATATTTATAGAAAATGAATTAAGACTAAATAAATTATATAACAACCCAACAATAAATATTACTCTTATAATAATAAATTATCTTTTATTAACCTTAATTGTAATTGTTAAAATTGTTAATATTAATTATGGCCCCCTTCGCCAAAAATTTTAACCAATGAATAAACCCATACGTTTAAACCACCCATTATTTAAAATTGCAAATAATGCTCTAGTAGACCTTCCGGCACCATCTAATATTTCAGCATGATGAAACTTTGGATCACTCTTAGGACTTTGTCTAATTATTCAAATTTTAACCGGGCTTTTTCTAGCTATACACTACACAGCTGATATTAACATAGCCTTTAATAGTGTTACTCATATTACCCGGGACGTTAACTACGGATGACTAATCCGAACTTTACACGCCAACGGAGCATCATTCTTTTTTATCTGTATTTACTTACACATCGGACGAGGATTATATTACAGCTCCTATATATTCATACACACATGAAGAGTGGGAGTAATTATTCTATTCTTAGTGATAGCAACAGCATTTATAGGTTACGTTTTACCTTGAGGACAAATATCCTTTTGAGGAGCAACAGTAATTACAAATCTTCTTTCAGCTATCCCATACTTAGGGACAATATTAGTACAATGATTATGAGGAGGATTCGCGGTTGACAACGCCACTTTAACACGATTCTTCACATTCCATTTTCTGCTCCCATTTATTGTAGCCGCTGCTACAATAATCCACCTATTATTCCTCCACCAGACAGGATCAAATAACCCCCTAGGAATAAACAGTAATTTTGATAAAATCCCGTTTCATCCATATTTTTCTTTTAAAGACATTATTGGGTTTATTTTAATAACAATTATATTATTAATAATTACACTATACACCCCCTACGGTTTAGGTGACCCTGATAATTTTATTCCAGCAAATCCTCTAGTAACACCCGTACATATTCAACCAGAATGATATTTCCTATTTGCTTACGCAATTCTACGATCAATCCCTAACAAATTAGGAGGAGTAATCGCGTTAGTAATATCAATCGCAATCTTATTTATCATACCCTTTTATTTTATAAGAAAATTTCGAGGATTACAAACATATCCAATTAACCAAATACTATTTTGATCAATAGTAACAATCGTCATCCTATTAACATGAATCGGAGCCCGACCTGTTGAAGATCCCTATATTTTAGTAGGACAAATTTTAACAGTTTTATACTTCATCTACTATATAATCAACCCTCTTACGCACTATATATGAGATAAATTAATTTATTAATTAATGAGCTTGAACAAGCGTATGTTTTGAAAACATAAGATAATAATAATTTATTATTAATTTTACTAATTTTATTTAACTACAATAAATTAATTCACATAAAAGCTTTTATCCCTAAAGAAAAAAATAAAAAATTCAAAGATAAAGGTAAATAACTTTTCCAAGCCAAATATATTAACTTATCATAACGATATCGAGGTAAAGTCCCCCGCACCCAAATAAAGAGAAAAGAAATAAAAACCAATTTTATAAAAAATATAACTCTAAATACATTAGCACCAAGGAAAATAACAGAATATAACATTCTTATAAATAAAATTCTAGCATATTCAGCCAAAAAAATTAATGCAAATCCTCCTCTTCTATACTCAACATTAAACCCAGAAACTAATTCAGACTCCCCCTCAGCAAAATCAAAAGGAGTACGATTAGTCTCAGCCAATATAGAAGTAACTCATGCCAAAGAAATTGGAATAAATATAAAAATAAATCAAATATAATTTTGATATATACTAAAATCTAATAAATTAAATCTTCCAGTTATAAAAACCAAAGACAATATTAACAAAGCCATTCTTACTTCGTAAGAAATCGTTTGTGCTACCGCACGCAACCCACCTAAAAGAGCATAATTTGAATTAGAAGATCAACCAGCGATTATAACAGTATAAACACCTATTCTAGTACAACATAAAAAAAATAACAACCCCAAATTAAAGTTATATAAATTCGTTAAATAAGGAAAAACTATCCAAATTAATAAAGATAAAAATAAACTAATTACAGGAGATATATAATAACTTAAATAATTAGACGTAATTGGATAAGTCTGCTCCTTAGTAAATAATTTAATAGCATCACAAAAAGGTTGAGGGATTCCGCAAAATCCAACTTTATTGGGACCTTTACGAATCTGGATATATCCTAAAACCTTACGTTCCATTAAAGTTAAAAAAGCAACACCTACTAGCACTATAATTACTAAAATTAAACTACTTAATATAACAACAAAAAAATCCCCAATATACAATATTATTACCTGTAAAAAATTCACATTATTGAATTCTAAATTCAACGCACTAATCTGCCAAAGTAATTAAAAATTAATTTTATTCAATTTTAAAAAAATTTTATTTCCATGATTGGTCCTTTCGTACTAAATCAAAATATTATTTTAAGGATAGAAACCGACCTGGCTCACGCCGGTCTGAACTCAAATCATGTAAAGATTTAAAGGTCGAACAGACCTACCTAATTAGCTTCTGCACTAAAAAATTTCTTTAATTCAACATCGAGGTCGCAATCTTCATTATCGATATGAACTCTCCAATAAAATTACGCTGTTATCCCTAAGGTAACTTATTCTAAAAATCAATAATACTGGATCAAAAATTAATCATAAATTAATGTTTTAAAACAAAAGAGTTAAATTTATCTTCCTGTCACCCCAACAAAATAATATCAATAATAAATAAGAAATTTCTATCTAAATAAATTTTATTAATTTATTATAAAGTTCTATAGGGTCTTCTCGTCCTTCAAACAAATTTCAGCTTTTTAACTGAAAAATCAAATTATTAAATTATAATAATGAGACAGTTTATACTTCGTTCAACCATTCATTCCAGCCTCCAATTAAAAGGCAAATGATTATGCTACCTTTGCACAGTCAATATACTGCGGCCCTTCAATTAATCAGTGGGCAGGTTAGACTTTATATTATAAACAAAAAGACATGTTTTTGATAAACAGGCGAGTATAATGTTGCTGAATTCCTTATTATTATCTTAATATAATTTTTATATTAACAAAAAAAATAATACTAATTTTATCATTATTACTATTAAAAAAAATTAACTAAAACTCTTTAATAAAAAATCTAAATTGAAATAATAAATTCTATTTATTTAAAAAATTAATTATAACACTTTTTAAAAAGATAAAAATTTCTAATCCTACTAATTACAAAATTAATAATTAATAAATTATAGATAAAAATTTTAAGCTTATCCCTAAAACCTTTTTTATTTAAAATAAATTAGATTGATTAAATTAAACTAATTTAACATAAATAAATAAATTAAATTCAAATCTTAAAGAACCAGATATATTTAATAACGACTAACGTATAATCACTAAAATCTTATTAAAAATAATTTTGCAACAGCAAGATTCATAAAAATTTAGCTCCATTAAATTCGGGAAAAATAAAAATAATTATTTACATTTTAATAAACCCTGATACAAAAGGTACAAAAAATCAACTCTTCTTATTAAATAATATCCTACGTATATAAATTTTCCCCTACCGTACTAATTTACTATTACTAAAATTATTTAATCAAAAATATACATAAACAAAAAAAGTAAATATACTTAAATTAAATATAAATATTAACTAACAAAAAAAGTAAATACAAATTAATCAAATTAAATCGAATTGCACGACACTCCTTTCAGTGTAAATGAAATGCTTAACTAATAAAGCTTCAACTTGCATTCTAGATACACTTTCCAGTACATCTACTATGTTACGACTTATCTTTAATTAAAAAGAGCGACGGGCGATATGTGCATGCTTTAGAGCCTTTATCAATCAAAATACATATTTAAAATTTACTATTAAATCCACCTTTAATAAAATTTTACAAATTTATTGCCATTTAAATAAATTTATTGTAACCCATTACCTCTTAATTATAAACTACACCTTGATCTGAAATAAATTTTTATAAAAAATGAAGAAAATTATTTTCTTATAAAATATTCTGATAACAACGGTATATAAGTTAAACAAAATCAAGTAAAATTTATCGTGGACTATCGATCACGGAACAGGTTCCTCTAAATAGATTAAAGCACCGCCAAATTTTTTAGGTTTCAAGATCATATCTATTACTACCCAAGTTTATATCCACATTTATTATAATAGGGTATCTAATCCTAGTCTCTAAATAAAAAATTTCGCAGATTCATTTAAATAATAAAAATATAACAACAACTTAAAATTTCACCTATATTATTAATCAATTAATTTAACTAAAATAAAACTCACTACTAACCAAGAATTTTTACCTGCACAACTTGTATAACCGCGAATGCTGGCACAAGTTTATTCTGAACTTAAGCTTTTACCAAATCGAAATAACTTTCAAAATTAAAATAAAATACTGCGAATAAATAATAAATATTTTTAAAATTTTATAAAATCACGCAAAAACTTACATGTAAAATAAAGCATTAGTAAAACAAAAGCCAAAATCAAACTTTAACTCCAAATAATAAACCCTCAAGCATCAAAAGCTTATATATGATATAACGTAAGTAGATAAATTAAATTATGCAAATTCCCACTAAATATTATTCATATATATCCCTGCCCCCAGGTAAAACTATTTACTCGAATTAACTTAACGACTAGACCGATAATAAATTTTATGAATATATTACATCTATATAATTATTATAACGCATTTAATATATAAATATAAAATATGGTTCAACAAATAACATTTATGTAGATATTTCAATAATATATCTATTTTTAACA